CTAAAACTCATTAAGATAAACCCAATATAATTTCTTACGTGCTGGTGTTCTCTTCCAGCCTAAAATAGAGATCTTATTTCTATGAATGTCTAAATGACAACTTGAGCATACTGGCACCAAGTTAGATCTTCGATTCAAATTGAAGGCCCCATTTAATCTCTTAGGCTTAATATGATGGATAGCCTCCGCTGGAGCTCCACATATTTCACACGAGTCAATAAAAACTTTAGAATTATACTTAGAAGGGCGGAATACTGTCAAAGAATCAGACTTACTTCGGGGCCGCAGGGATGGTGACTTCCAATTAATAAGTTTACGATATTTTAAAGCATTAGTATAAAACTCTCTGTCATTAATTATGTGCCCCATTACTTCTATGCCATATTGAGAGGGCCCTGGACCAGGTTTCAATTTACGCTCATAAATTATGCCCAAATCTTCTCGCTGAATAACAGATAGGTGATAATACCGAACTGGTGAATCAATTAGGGAACAAACTTGGTGTAGGTGAGTAGAAAGAACGAAACTAGTTCGTGCTGCTGTCAATCTCTCAATTGTTGCAGCTAATATTGCTAACCCTGAACTAACTTCTGTCCCATGGCAAATCTCATCACCTAATATTAAGCTGTTATAATTAGCTAGCTTTAATATAGTTGAGAGATCTCTCATTTCGACCTCAAAAGTACCTTGACCTTTATGAAGATCGTCTCCCCCTAAAATACGAGTAACTAAATAGTGGTAGGGTCTTAACTTAAATGAATCTGCAGCTACATACATTCCTGCCTGAGCCAAGATTACGTTAACCCCAATTGCTCTAAGCAAAGTCGACTTGCCCGCACCATTTACTGAGAATATTAACATACCTTTATCCTCCAAACTAATATCATGAGCTACACATTCTTCCTGGGTATTTAGCTGCTCTATTAATGGATGTCGTAGATTAATTGTTTCTATTAAACCCTTAGCCTTTTGGTCAGTCGTCAATAAGTCAGGTCTAGTATAATTAAACTTATTAGACACGATAGCCCCGCTTAGTGCAACATCTAATCTAGAAATCGCATTCTCTAAGGGGTAAAACAGCTCATAATACTTAAAATATAGTCTTTTAAGTTCCCTGTTATAAGTTTGTTTGACATAAATATTAACTTGCTCTTCTAATAAATTTAATTCAATTGATACTTTAAGAATGGCAGAACTAGTAATTATATGGTGATTTCCTCTTTTACCCAATATAATAGGGGTTTCAGTTACAGAGGTATTAGCTAAGTAACGCTCTAACTTAGCTAACTTTTTAGAAAAAATAGAGAAGGCATAACCCTCCTTACTGAAATATTCAGTTTTGATAGAAATTGTATCTTGAAATACAACATTCGAAGTTTGTTCGGCCCATTCTGTAAGTTGGGCCTTTAAAGTTTGTTGTTGTACGAGGAGGCTAGTTAGATTATCAGTTGGTTGCAATATGTATTTAAAATCTCCCAAAAGATTATCTACCTGAAAAAATCGAAATATCTCCCCAATTAACGATTCTAATTGAGGTCCGACTGAAGGGGGCAGTTGTAATAATGGAAGTAATGACCTTATTAATCTATCAGCAGACAAATAGGAGTGGTAAATTTGATTTAACTTTTTAGGTGGCAAAGTAGTGTCACTCGAAGCACATATTGCCCATTGACGATGAAAAGAGGATAAATCTTTAATTTGTTTCAACTCGGAGTTATCAAATATTTGCTTATCAAGTAATTGTTTAAATGTAGCAATCTCCTCATAACGAAGATTCAATTCAGAATAATCTGTGATAGGGTTAAGGAGTCTGAATTTGAGTAGTCTTTTACCCATTGCAGTATGACAATAATCAACCAGATTAAGTAAGCCCCCCAGTTTCCCCTTTTTAGGTAATAAGTCCAATTGATATTCTGCTCGATTACACAATGTTAAATTAAGGGGGCTAACAACAGAACTATAACACTCAGGAAGTTGGAGATTCTTAATAAGATTAGGATCTCGATCTTTAATAAATTGAAATGTTCCTAAAAGGCTAATTAGATTTACCTGATTGACATCTTCCGTCCAAGTGCTTTGAAATATTTTACTAAGGGTATATTCTTGATAATTTTTGTTAAACCATTCTTCATTAATGCCCAAATAAATATGAAGCAAAAGCCACTCCTTATTATCATTTTCGTACCTGTAAGATAAATAACACGATAAGCCGGGAAATGTTTCCTCCATAACTTCAATTCTGGCATTTGGTTCAGAGGGGAATAAATTCCAACCAATTAATAAATTATATATCTTATTTAGTATCCCCGAATTGGCCCCCGAGTCCGCCCTAATTACTACCTCTTTAATATGATAACTGATTAGTAGTCGAGCCACTTTGTCTCTGTCAGCCCAATAAACAGGAAACATTATACTGTGCCCACTCATGGCAGAAAATAAAGTAATACCGAGTAAGTCATCTTTAAAATAGATTGATATCACATAAGATAATTCCGGACAATCTTCTAAATTACAACTAGGAGAATAAACCTGAGATACTGCGCGTTGTTTGGGCCCCGATTTATCAGTGGCTAATTCATCAATAACTATAATAGTCCAACCTTTATCCAACAAGGTGCTTAGATAAGAAGCTAGGGAATAAATAGGAAACCCCATTTGAAGCAAGGATCTTTTACCGGGTGATGTTATTCTCATATCAAGTAACGAAGCAACTTGTTCAATGGGAGGTGTTACCCCTAAAGACCCACTTCGTATGGACGACTCAACTAATAACTCAGCTTGAGAGTATGCTTGTTGTATACTAGGAACATCAGGCTCATGCCAAAGTTCATAGAACTTACCAATTTGGATAAGCTGGATTACTGATAACCCATACTTAGAATAATTCTCCTCCATTAAGTTAAAATACTGTACAGGTATTTGGCTCATTTCTAATTAGGAGTTAACCTCTTAATAAATTTAAGGCTCGAACAGCAATTGTACCCCGTAAACGGTAATAGTTAACCATAATGGCTAAACCGATAGCCGACTCGGCAGCTGCGACAGTTAAAATCATAATCGCAAAAATTTGACCAAAAAGCGTATAGAGCACACGAGACTCAAAAAGAAGCAAAATAGTAGAGGCCAGTAAAACTAACTCTACACACATTAACATAATAATTAAATTGCTTCTATTAAGAATAATACCTAGGATTCCAATTAATAAGATGACAATTGATAATATTAAATAGGACATGCGCTATAGCTGACTCATAAGTAGGGGGCTAGCTTTCCCATTCTAATCCCCCTTCTAACCACTCATAAATTAACCCTAAAGTTAAAATAAATAAAAACAACATAACAACCCAATATCCAAATAGGGGTAAGCCCATATAGGTAACTGCCCAGGGAAATAGGAAAGATATTTCAAGATCAAATATTAAAAATAAGATACCAATTAAGAAGAATCTAACGGAGAAGGGGTTTCCCGGGTTATCAAAAGGATCAAACCCACACTCATATACTGACACTTTCTCCATATCGGGTTGTTTATTTCCTAACAGATAAGATGCCCCTAAAATTATAATTGATAATGTCCCGCTAACGATAAGTAGTATTAGTATTCCTTTGAACTCCATGTTCCTAAGCGGAGACGTGCGTTAGCACTTGGCCAGAAGGCACCTAAAGGTGCTTTCTGCTGATTTGTAGGAAGAGGTCTTGCCTCTCTACGTGGGAGTTATTATATAAAGAAGGGGTATTTGGCTGCTTAGCTAATAATATAGCCCCCACCATGGCGACTAGTAGCACCAAACTAGCAACTAACACTAATTCATAATAAGTTGTATAAAGATGACTTCCAATTGCCCCTATGTTAGTCCTTGATCCTATAACAGGATTGCTGATATATTTAGGGCTATTGGTTAGTAAACTATAAAATAGGAATATCACAGATAATCCTACAGGTAAGAAATGCGAGTGATCCTGAGAATCTACCTTATTAGGCTGTTGAATTAACATAATTACGAACAAGAATAAAATGGCAATAGCCCCTACGTAGACAATTATGAATATTAAGCCTATATAGTCTAATCCCAATGATATAAACATAACAGCAGCATTAACAAAGGCGATAACTAACCAGAAGACTGAATAAACAGGATTCGGCGTAGATATGACCAGAAGACTAGCTCCGACTATTCCTAAGGAGAATATCATAAATAGACTATTCATGTTCCCGCTTACCTACGACCATAGCAATTTGGTTTCTACCCAACCTAACAGGGGGACTAATACTAAGAAGTAAAAAAAGTAGAATAAGGAGGCAAATTGACCGACCATGACGTAAGGTTCCTCTACTGGATTGGCTCCTAACCAGGTTAATAATATAAAATCAGCTACTAAAAACCAAAATGCTATTTTACCTAAAGGTCTAAATGTTAGGGCTCTTAATTTACTAGTATGAATATAGGGTAATAAAAATAGCACCAAGATACTTGCTACCATGGCCAAAACCCCCCCTAGCTTGTTGGGTATAGAGCGTAGTATGGCATATGCGAATAAAAAGTACCATTCTGGTTGTATATGAACAGGGGTTACTAAAGGATTAGCTTGAATGAAATTTTCAGGGTCACCTAACACATTGGGCATAAAGTAGCTAATTATAACTAACATGGCGCCAAGTACTATAATTCCAAACAAGTCCTTATAAGTATAATAAACATGAAAGGTAACCTTATCTGAATTAGAGCTAATCCCTAAAGGATTATTTGACCCGTCTGTGTGCAAACTAATAATATGTAATAGGGCTAGTCCAACTATAAGAAAGGGAAAAAGATAATGTAAAGAGAAGAAACGATTAAGAGTCGCGTTAGACACACTAAATCCGCCCCAAATCCATTGAACAATATCTGCGCCCACATAAGGTATAGCAGAACAGAAGTTAGTAATAACTGTGGCTCCCCAAAAGGACATTTGTCCCCAGGGCAATACGTACCCTAAGAAGGCTGTTATCATCATTATCAAGTATATTATAACCCCTAAATTCCAGACGTCCGTTTTCATGTAACTACCATAATAGAGTCCTCTGCCCATATGAATATACACACAGAGAAAAAATAATGAAGCCCCATTAGCATGAACGGACTTTAACACAAAACCGTAATTAACATCTCTTAAGATATGAGAAACTGAGTCGAAAGCTAAGCTGACGTCAGGGCAATAGTGCATAGCTAAGAATATCCCGGTAATCAATTGAACAACTAAACAAGCACCTAATAAAGAACCAAAATTCCATAAATAACTTATATTAGAAGGAGCCGGCAGATCTACCAATATGCCGTTTACAATAGCGAGTAATGGATGTTGAGTTCTTACTCGTAACATTTTGCTTGGCGATTCCATGGAAGGCAGGAGTAAAACCTGCCCTCTGATATGCAGAAGGTAAAACTTAGTTCTGGGGGCACGATAGTTCCCCTCTATACTAATACCCAAAGGACCAAGAGGATATGTAGAGAGAACCGCCTCTCCCCCGTTCAAATTAGTAAAAAACAGAGGCGGTGCCCCCGAAAGAACCATATAACCACTTGTGGGCGTTCCCCCCATCATAAACAGGCAGGAAGCAGTTTCAGTAAAGAAAGCCAAAATCAAGAATATAGACCAATAAGCTTAGCCGTATAAAATGACTCATAAAATATGTATAACACTGTGCTAAGAAAATTAAGCCGCTGTGCTTTTAGAATATATCCAAAAAAGATTTATGGGTAGAGGCAGGAGTTGAACCTACATAGTCAGATTATGAGTCTGACAACTTACCGTTAGTTGACTCTACAACACCGAAGGTGTAAGCTGGGCTCTACAAGCTGAGCATTATGAAGCCATGGCCCGGGCTAAGAGCCCCACCAGTAAATACATACATATAAAAACAGCCAAACCACATCTACAAAATGCCAATACCAACTAGCAGCCTCAAAACCAAAATGATGATGACGAGTATAGTGATACCCTATTAGTCTTATTAAACATACAGACAAAAATATAGTTCCAATAATAACATGAAAACCATGAAAACCTGTAGCTATAAAAAAGGTTGAACCGTATACGGAGTCTGATATTGTAAAAGGCGCTTCGTAATACTCCATAGCTTGTAGGGCTGTAAATTGAATCCCAAGGATTACTGTGCAAGTAAGTGATTGTATGGCTTCTAATCTCTGTCCGCTAACTATGGCGTGATGTGCCCATGTAACTGTTGCCCCTGAACTAAGTAGTATAGCTGTATTTAATAGGGGCACAGAAAATGGGTCTAACACTTCTATACCAACAGGGGGCCAAACAGCCCCTAACTCTATAGTGGGGGATAAACTACTATGAAAGAAAGCCCAAAAGAACGCAAAAAAGAAGCAAACTTCAGAAGTAATAAAAAGGATCATACCATATCTTAATCCTCTTTTCACTATCTGAGTATGACGTCCTTGGAAAGTGGCTTCTCTAATAACATCTCTCCACCAAACAATCATTGTAAATATCAATGTAATTACACCTAAATACATTATCCATGTATAGCTATAATGAAAATATAATACTGAGCCTACTGTAATCAGTAATGCCCCAATTGAGCCGATATAAGGCCATGGACTAGGATCCACTAAATGATAAGGGTGATAAGCCTTACTCATGGAGACTAATACTTCTACCGGTATGCATGGTTAATGAAGATTTAGAGTATCATTAATGTATATGGCAGTTAACAGACAAAATACATATGCTTGTATCAAGGCCACGGCAATCTCTAGTAAAGTTATAAAAACCATTACTAATATTGGGCCTAAGCTTAATACTATCATTCCATTACTAATCATTGCAAACCCAAAACTCGCTAATATAGCAAATAAAAGGTGCCCAGCAGATAAATTAGCAGCTAATCGAACACCTAAAGAGATTGCCCGGGAAATATAGCTAATTGTTTCAATTATAACTAATAGGGGGGCTAATAATAAAGGAGCACCACTAGGCATCATCATTGAAGCAAAGTTCCAACGGAATCGTGTTATCCCCAATATTGTTACTGCCATTAAAATAGATAAACTTAATCCGAAAGTAACAATAATATGGGCAGTTGGGGTAAATACATAGGGAAATAGGCCGAACAGATTTAATCCAGCAATAAACACAAACAGAGTTATAATAAGAGTAAAATATTGAGTCCCCTTATTAGCTGTAGAATCTTTCACTAATCCTAAGAAGTGGGTGTAAACAATCTCTTGTATAGACTGCAGCCTTGTAGGTATTAGTTTATACGAACAGCTTCCTATTAATACTACAACTAATAGGATAAGCATCATAATAGAAGAATTAGTAATTATTCCTCCAATTATTCGAACTACATTAAACTGATCAAAGAAAGAAGCTGCCATATGAAATATACGAAGTGGGCCTATCTATGGAGTATATCTTGTATTATAGGATATGCTCTATTAACCCCGAGCCCTTTACTGGGGGCTGCCCCCTCTTCCTGTAATATACTTCTTATACGTAAGTTATTCTGAATTTTAGGTAAAATATACAAACTCATAATACTATAAAGCGCTATCAAGATTGTTAATGTCCAGCTATATTGAGTTAAATAAGCAGTTATATCTAAGTGAGGCATTGTTTACGATTGGGGATCCCTAAAGATCAGCACATAATGAAGATAGCCAGCTGATATATTTATCCATGCTAACGGCTTCTATAACAATGGGCATAAAGGAATGATTAGCGCCGCATAACTCGGAACATTGACCGTAAAATATTCCCGGCCTTTTAACTAAAAATCCAGTTTGATTAAGACGTCCAGGTACAGCGTCCATTTTAACAGCTAATGAAGGTACAGCAAATGAGTGAAGCACATCTGCCCCTGTAACTAGAACTCTAACATAAGTGTCAATAGGAACAACCATTCTATTGTCAACCTCTAATAGTCGAAGATCGCCTGGTTCAAGCTCAGTAGTAGGGACCATATAAGAATCAAATTCTAGGGTCCTATCTTCACTTGAGTCAGTTTGATAATCTGAGTACTCATAAGACCAATACCATTGATGGCCTATGGCTTTTACTGTCACACCGGGTTCTACTACTTCATCCATCAAATAAAGTAGTTTCAAAGAAGGGAATGCTATAAACACCAATATAATTGCTGGAATTACGGTCCAAACAATTTCTATTGTGGTTCCTTCTACAAGATAGCGATGATAAGCTTGGCCTGTCAATCCCCTTAGAATTAACCATAATACAGCTGTTATAATAATAATTAAAATAAACATAATTTGGTTATGAAGGAATAGAATCTCTTCCATAACAGGACTAGCAGCATCTTGGAAGCCTAGTTGAAATGGCTCAGCCGCGTCACGTAGGAGCGAGGCCTCTAATAGTGCATTAATTGGAGTTCTCATTCTTCTCTAGCGCAGTTACTTTGCTGACACACCCAAAAGCTTTCTACTCTTAAATTATAGAGGGAGAAATTAGTTGATATATAGGTTGCAGATAAGAGTGTGCTCACCTAGAGTAAGCATGAACAAATATCTCACACGTTGGCTATTTTCAACTAATCATAAGGATATAGGTACTTTATATTTACTATTTGGAGCTTTTTCTGGTATGGCGGGGACAGCTTCGAGTATGTTAATCCGGTTAGAACTGTCAGCTCCGGGTAGTATGTTAGGAGATGATCATCTATATAATGTGATTGTAACATCACATGCTTTATTAATGATTTTCTTCCTGGTAATGCCAGTAATGATTGGGGGATTCGGAAATTGGTTTGTGCCAATTATGATTGGTGCACCTGATATGGCTTTTCCTAGATTAAACAATATCAGTTTCTGGTTATTACCGCCTTCTCTAATACTATTGGTTGGTTCTATGTTTGTGGAACAAGGGGCAGGTACCGGCTGGACCATTTATCCCCCATTAGCAAGTATTCAAGCTCATTCAGGGGGAGCAGTGGACATGGCCATATTCAGTTTACATCTAGCTGGGGTATCTTCCATTTTAAGTTCTATTAACTTTATAACTACAATAATTAACATGAGGGTTCCTGGTATGAGTATGCATAGATTACCTCTATTCGTATGGTCTGTATTAGTTACTACTATATTGTTATTATTATCTTTACCAGTATTAGCGGGTGCAATTACAATGTTATTGACAGATAGGAATTTTAATACAACATTCTTTGACCCTGCAGGAGGGGGGGATCCTATTTTATTCCAGCACTTATTCTGGTTTTTTGGGCACCCTGAAGTCTATATATTAATTCTGCCGGGATTTGGTATTGTATCTCAAATTATACCCACCTTCTCTGCTAAACAGCATATTTTTGGTTACTTAGGCATGGTCTATGCTATGATTTCTATTGGAATATTAGGATTTATTGTTTGGGCCCATCATATGTTCACCGTTGGTATGGATGTTGATACTCGTGCCTACTTTACTGCAGCCACTATGATTATTGCTGTTCCCACCGGGATTAAGATATTTAGCTGGCTAGCTACTATATATGGAGGAAGCCCGCGACTTGATACTCCTATGTTATGGGCTATTGGGTTTGTGTTCTTATTTACCATTGGCGGTTTAACTGGAGTTATATTAGCTAATAGTTCCTTGGATATAACGTTACACGATACTTATTATGTAGTAGCTCACTTCCATTACGTGCTATCTATGGGGGCCATATTTGCTATATTTGGAGGATACTACTATTGGTTCGGTAAAATCACAGGTTTTAGTTATAATGAGTTATATGGTAAGATACATTTCTGGATTATGTTTATCGGAGTTAATTTGACTTTCTTCCCCCAACATTTCTTGGGTTTAGCTGGGTTGCCTAGAAGATACTCCGATTTCGCTGATGCTTATCAAGATTGGAACTTAGTTAGTTCTTGCGGAGCTATAATAGCACTAATAGGAATCATGTGGTTTATATACTTGACTTATGAAGCATTAGCAGCCGAAAGACCATTTAAGAGTTGGTCAACTGCGTCTGGCTCATTAGAGTGGTCTTTAGATTCTCCGCCTGCTTTTCATACTTATAATGAATTACCGTTTGTATATCAGAGTAAATTGAGTCATGGGGATGATTTAAATATTATTTCCACACTACTCCTTTGACCTTGGGGAGTCTATAAGGCAATGTGTTCTTCTAATACATGCAAGGCCCTACTATAGGGCCCTACTGGTGAGGATAAAACGGAGATCATCTCGGTTAACGTATTAGAATAGGTGGGATAGTGGCCCACCTGGTCGAAGATGCGTAGTATAGCCACACTTTCACTGTAGCAAGGGGAAGACATTTTGGCAGCAGTAGAGAATCTTGTGCAATGGGTAAACGCTTGACACAGGGTTTCACACTGAGGTCTGTCTAACTAAGTGCCAGCAGACGCGGTTAAACTTAGAGGCCCAGTTTTTATTTCGCATTAGGCGTTAAAGTATGTAGTGAAGCATGAGGACAAAGTAAGGGAAACCTCTTGGTAACGGTAAAATGTTTGAAGCAAGAGTGGAAGTCCGAAGGTGGAGACTCCTTACACCGTTCATGGTAGGTCTTCATGAAATACGAAAGCTTGGATAGCAAACAGGATTAGATACCCTGGTAGTCCTTGCCCTAAACTTATACAATTGGAGCAATCCAAATAACCTTATTGTATGCCTGAATACTATGATCGCAAGATTGAAACTCAAAAGGCTTGGCTGTTCACTGTTTGAATCAGAGGAGCGTGTAATTTAATACGATGATCCGCGTGTCACCTCACCTTTCCTTGAAAGCGGGCCCCCTGTAGGGGGTAGCCGCTCAGGCATTGCATGGCCGTCGTCAGGATAACAATAAATGTTGTCCTTAACCCTATTATGGATTAAGTCAGGTGTCATGGTCTTTATGGAAAGGGATATTATGCGCTACATTCTCCTACACAATATATATAGTAAATTAGGAGGCGGAGATTCTCTGAAATGGGGATCTTAAGTAGGATTTGATAGTAATCGGGAAGTAGAGCGTTCCGGTGAATTCTAACCCAGTGTTAGCACAAATCGCCCGTCGTCCCCTTCAAGTTAAGGATACGAGACGCCCCGCCTTCGACGGGGTTATCCCTCCTTTTCGAGAATGGGTAAGTCGTAACATAGTAAGGGTAAGGGAACTTGTTCTTGGGCCATAGGCTACGTTCAATACGTACTTGGCCGCCCGGTAAATAGGATGATGAGTACTATTATTTCAATTATCTTTAAAACGCTTGCAATAATAATACCTTTATTAGTGGCTGTAGCATATTTAACTTTAGCAGAGAGAAAGGTATTAGGATATATGCAAGCACGAAAAGGACCTAATGTAGTGGGTGTTTATGGAATATTACAGCCTTTAGCTGATGGGTTAAAGTTATTCTCCAAAGAGATGGTTATTCCCAATCATGCTAATCTATCGGTTTATATTGTAGCCCCGATTTTATCGCTTACCCTAGCTTTTTTGGCTTGGGGGGTTATTCCTTTTAGCCCAGGTATTGTACTAGCTGATATTAATGTTGGGGTCTTATACATATTTGCTATCAGTTCTATGGGGGTGTATGCTATCTTAATGTCTGGTTGGGGGAGTAATTCTAAATATGCATTCTTAGGGGCCATAAGAGCCGCAGCTCAGATGATTAGCTATGAAGTGTGTATAGGGCTTATCCTAATATCAGTAATATTATGTGCAGGTTCTCTTAATATCACTCAGATTGTTTTAGCTCAAGCCGAAATTTGGTATATTGTACCTTTATTTCCAGCTGCCTTAATGTTCTTTGCTTCGGCATTAGCTGAAACTAATCGGGCTCCTTTCGATCTTACCGAGGGAGAATCAGAATTAGTATCTGGTTATAATGTAGAATATTCTAGTATGTCGTTTGCCCTATTCTTTTTAGCTGAATACGGCCATATTATTCTAATGAGCTGTTTGATGAGTTTATTGTTTTTGGGTGGTTGGGCACCTTTCACGGGAATTCTAGGAATGGGTTGCTTAGCCCTTAAAACTACGGCAGTAGTCTTCGCATTTGTGTGGGTACGAGCTTCTTTCCCTAGAATGAGATATGACCAACTTATGTATCTATTATGGAAGTCTTATTTACCTTTCAGTCTTGGTTTAGTCGTTTTAGTTTCTGGTCTGCTGATAGGTTTGGGGGCAGTGCCCGCCTACTGGGGGTTATATTATAAATGAAAGATAAGAGGAAAATTACATGAATCTAGGCAAACATACACGAATTAACTCGATTAGAGGGTATGGAACTATTCCCAATAATACAATAGCTACTATTAACGGCAATTGTCCATTAAACTCTCGTCTATTAATATCTCTCGAAAATATTAAATAAGGAGAAAGTTGCCCAAAACAGATTCTATTATATAAATATAACGAATAAGCAGCAGCTATGACCATACTAGTTGAGGTGAGAACTCCTAATGATGTACTAGTAGAAAAAGCAGCTACTAGGGATAAAAATTCCCCAACAAAGTTACAACTAAGAGGAACAGCAATATTAGCTAAAGTAAACACCATAAACACGATAGAAAATAGGGGCATAGTCATAACTACTCCTCTATAATATCTAACTAATCTTGTATGATGTCTTTCATAGAGCAGTGTCACGGCTATAAATAAAGCTGGGCTAACTACTCCATGAGCTACCATCAAGAATATAGAAGCTATTAAACCCTCCATCGTATGAGTAAATAAGCCTATTGTTACTATTCCCATATGAGCCACCGAGGAGTAGGCTATCAAACGTTTCGCATCTACCTGTCTGCAAGTAGTTAAACTCCCATATATTACTGCTATTAATGATAACGTTAGTATGATTGGTGCTAAATACTCTGTTGCTTCGGGGAAAATAGGCCAAGCGAATCTAATGAATCCATAGCCGCCTAATTTTAATAATATTCCAGCTAGAATCACTGAGCCAGCTACCGGAGCCTCAACATGCGCAAGAGGCAACCATATATGAAAGGGTACCATTGGTATCTTAACTGCTAAACTAAGAAAGAAACCTATAAATAACCATATTTGTATTGAAGTATAAATATGAATGTTAGTTAAGGATAAGTAGTCAGTTGTGCCAGTTATCCTATAAATAACTGCTATGCTAAGTAACATTAATACTGAGCCAACTAAAGTGTAAAAGAAGAAATAATAGGCAGCTTTTATCTTCTCTGCCCGGGCTCCCCATACTCCTATTATTAAAAACATTGGTATTAATATGCTCTCAAATAACACATAAAATATTAATAGATCTAATGTTGAGAATACTCCAATTAATAGTAGTTCAATCCCTAGAAGACACATAATAAACTCCTTAACAAGAAACTTTATACTGTCCCAACTTACCAAAATACAAATTGGTGTTAACAAAGTACTTAGGACAATGAAAAATATAGAGATCCCGTCAACAGCAAATAATATAGGAGAACCTTCAAACCAACCTATTGTATTCACCCAGCTGAATTCTATTATCTGTTGAAATTGAGCTTCTTGATGAAGGTTAACTAATAATAAAATAGAAAGAGCAAATGTTATCAGAGACCACTCCAACGCTTGTTGGCGTAGTTTCATACTATTTTCCCTGGGAATTAATGCTATTATTACTATACTTATTAATATAGAGCCCACTATACAAGTTAATATCATATTAACATTCTATTGCACTCGCTGCGACAGCCACCGACAGTTCCTAATTTACGAGTAGGTACTTAAGTGCGATAGCTGCCCCAACTAATATCATTAGTGCATAATTAAATAATAAGCCAGATTGTAAGTTGCTTAACTCCTTAGTTCTATCGACCATGAATAGGGCTATTCCAGTAGGGCCTAAAATCTCTAAAATACCCCGATCGATAGTGCGATAAGAGACAATATGGCCGAACTTCCAAGCTGTGCTTCCAATATAATAATTTGCTATTTGGTTAAACTCCCAGGCATAAAATAAGAATCCGTATATACTAGGGCGTGTAATATAATATATTATATATGGACGAAGTATAAACACTAGTAATATCCCTGTTACAGACATAATAACTGGCGCTAAAGAGACTATTGTGGGCACAAGCGGCAAGGGTCGTATACCTGGCGCAAATACCATATTTTGAGCTATATAACCAACTAAAATACTCCCCGCCCCTAACACTAATAGGGGGCCCAATAAGTTCCAATCAGCTTCTTGTAAATGTTGTGCGCTCATACGTGTAAAATTAGGCTTAGACACGAAGCTTAGGTATATTAATCGAAATGAATAAAAAGCGGTTAAGAAGGCGGTAATTGAAGCCAACCAATAAATCGATATTAAACAATAACTATTATAAGTTAATTCCAATATTAAATCTTTAGAGTAAAATCCAGATAAATAGGGAAAACCAGCCAAAGACAATGAACCAATCAACATTAATATATAAGTTAAAGGCAGACCCCGAATTATTCCCCCCATCTTCCTGAGATCTTGTTCATCTAAAAGGGCATGAATTATTGAGCCTGCTCCCAAGAATAATAAAGCCTTAAAGAAAGCGTGAGTTAGTAGGTGGTATAAACTACTTATAGAGCTATAAGTACCACAGGCCATTACCATGTATCCTAATTGACTACAAGTAGAATAAGCAATAACTTTTTTTATATCCGATTGGACTAATCCTACTGTGGCAGCAAAGAAAGCAGTCAGGGAGCCAACTAAACCCACAATAATTGTTGCAGTTGGAGAATGATCAAAAAGGGGGGCTGACCTTATAATTAAAAATAATACTCCTGCTGTTACCATTGTTGCTGCGTGAATTAGGGCCGAAACAGGTGTGGGACCCTCCATAGCATCTGGCAACCAAGTATGTAACCCCAATTGGGCAGATTTTCCTATGGCCCCGATAGTTAGTAATATACAAATCCAAGTACACGCTGAAGATGGAGACAAGGTGGAGAACAAACTACAGTAATCTAATACCCCAAATTCTTTCCAGATTAATATAATAGCTAACATTAATCCTATATCTCCTATTCTATTAATTAACATTGCCTTAATTGCTGCCTTGTTAGCTTGTATACGTGTAAACCAAAAGTTAATTAATAAATAAGAACATAAACCGACACCTTCCCAACCAATAAATAATTGCACATAATTATTACTAGTAACTAAAACTAACATAAAAAAGGTAAATAAAGACAGATAACTCATGAATCTAGGTAAATGCGGGTCTTCTCTCATATAACTTGTAGAATAGATATGAACTAACCCGCTAATTGTGGTTACTACTATTAACATTACAGCTGTTATTACATCAAATTGTAAGCCGAAATTAGTTATTAGTAAATCAGACTCTATCCATCTACCTAACTCTATATATACTGCGGACCCATTAATAAGGATTTCATAACATAATACAAAAGAAAGAAGGCTACTAGCCATAACCCAAACAGAAGCTAATAAGCCAGCCCCCTTCCTTCCTAGATAACGACCCCCTAGTCCACTTCCGACTGCGCTTAATAACGGTATTAATAATACTATAAGATACATGGAAATAAATCTAAAATAATCAAATGTGTTAACTGAAAAAACAAACTAGGACATACTATAATTGTTAATACTAAATATAAACTTCCCCCTATTAATATGGCCTTGCCCAAACCTGTCTCACGTGGAGAATTTAGTATATTTGTTATTACTAAGGGCGTCGACAAAGGTTGATAAAACATAATTTTTACTAATCTAAGGTAATAAACTCCAGCTATTACGGAGCAGGCTAAAGCTATTAAAGCGCTAAGATAGTAGCCTTGACCAACAGCTGCTAATATAATATACCATTTAGTCAAAAACCCAATTAAAGGGGGGATTCCTGCAGTAGACAATAAACCTGCAGCCAATGCCAATGCTAAGATGGGGTTTAATCTTGAGACACCGCTAAACTCAATAAGCATATCTCTTTTAGGCGATATGATAAGTACTACAGACCAAAGTAATACTTGAGTTAATATGTAGGCACCTATATACATTAAACTAGCTTGCATACTTTCTATAGACCCTATAGCTATTCCAAGCAGCACAAACCCTATATGGCCTATCCCGCTATAAGCTAATAATCTTTTTATACGAGTTTGATTCAAAGCTCCTATAGCCCCAATAATCAAAGAGATTAGCCCTGCCATTAATAGTCCTATTTCATTTAGGCCTATTTGTATTATAATAGCTAGTACCCCTAATTTAGGCACGATAGATAATAGCGCAGCTACCCAAGTTGGAGCCCCTTCGTAAACATCGGGGGCCCACATATGAAAAGGAGCTGCAGACACTTTAAATAATAGTGAGATAGTAATAAGACACTTACCAGCTAATGCTCCATAATATATCAGACTCATACGAATAAATTGAAGTTCAAGCTCTCCTGTGGAGCCATAAATTAAGGCACAACCAAACAGGAACAACCCCGAAGATAGGGCCCCTAACACGAAGTATTTCAATCCAGCTTCTGCTGATAACAATGAGTTTTTATTATAAGCTACTAAGATAAACATACATAATGTTTGCATTTCTAATGCTAAATATATCGAAATTAGATTAGTTGACCCAATAAGTAATAAATTACCTAAGATCACTAATAAAATCAATAAAGAGCTTGATCGATGCGATGTTCGATGGTCCAGCATACATAGTATGGCTAACCCGCTTAGCATCACCAACATCTTAATAGCCTGTGTCCAACATAGCAGATGGGGCTCCCCCACAGCACTCGTAAGTAGTATAACTCCTAAACAGAATGTTGCTAATCTTAGAGTCGGGGCCTTTAATCCGTACATCAACACTATTAGTATGATGAGCCCTAGTGTTAATTCCATAGGGTACTGGGGGCTATGCACCCACAATGGCACCTTATTAATCCCTAAACCTTTTGTTCTCCTTCTTTGCAGCAGCCAGAAGTTGATTACGTCGATGGGGCCAATATAGTCGAGCATCGCTGAGACCATTCCTTGCGTACTAGGACTCAGAAAAGTTGGGATTGAACATTGTAGATAGAAACCGAGCTGTGTCACCACGCTCTGAACTCAAATCATGTACGGTTTTCATGGTCGAACAGACCAACCTAAGGTACCCTCTACAGCACCAGGGCACCGCAATTCAACATCGAGGTCGCAAACACTGTCCTCGATAAGAACTCTCCGACAATATTACGCTGTTATCCCTACGGTAGCTTTTATCCGCTTTCGATATTTATTTTGGATAATCATATCGGGTCACTATCGCCCACATAGGAGCCCCTTACGCATATAATATACTGTGTGGGCAAGTCCTTGTGCCAGCTAGGGGTGTCCCCCTCACTGTGAGGCTAAATGAGATTTTAATAATACCATAAGCTCGCCTTCGTTTCTTATTCAAAGGTAGTCGCCCCAACTAAACTGTCCTACCAACAAAAATTATTAACTTAGAATTAGGATACTTAGTATCGATCATTCTAAATTAACGCTATCGGTATCCAGTAAAGCTCGATAGGGTCTTTTCGTCTTACAATGTTTATGTAGTATCTTCACTACAATTATAATTTCATCGGCTTTCCTCTTGAGACAGTAAGACCCTCGTGGTTCCATTCATACCCGCCAACAATTAATTGGCTATTTATTGTGCTACATTATCACGGTCAGAGTTACCGCGGCCATTCAGTTGGGTTTCGCTTTAGACGTTAGTCCTCAGTTTCACTATACAACCATTGGGCAGAATTCACCCTCTATACTTCAGTAAACCTTTAGCAGAGAGCTATGTTTTTGGTAAACAGTCGAGATCTTATTTTGCCGAGTTCCTTAAGAGAAATTATGCCTATATCTAAGTCCCATAAATAACAATCGAAAGTGCTATGCACTATAATAATTTTCCTGAACAGGTACAAGAATTATAATTCATCGGGCGTAATGCCCTTAGAAGTTGTATAAATATTTTATTTGGGAGTGAATCTTATACTACTTATGCCTGCATTATCACTTCTGTTTATCTCACGAGGTGTATTCACACAGAACGCTCTACTACCAAGCCAGTTGATGCTTCCTTACGGTTGCCGTATGGCTTCCAGAGTTTCAGTTACAGATTTAGCCGCCTTAATTCTCAGAGTTTCCTAGCTCATTCAGTGAACTTTTACGTTTTCCCGTGCAGATGGCTGTTTCCGAGCCTACTTCCTGTTTGTCTAAGTTGGACCCTCTTTATACACTTAATCTGTATTAGTGACTTTAATTTCTGGTTAGGGCTTACCCCTCTTAACTAGGGGCCTTATCGCCATAGTTTTGCTGCACCAGTAATTCAGGCCCCCGGGTTTGGGGGCGAATCAACTTGGAGTGCCTTACTAAGATAAGTTTCGTAGAGAACCAGCTATATCCAAGTTCGATTAGTATTTCACCGCTAACCACGGCTCATCCAAGATTTTTGCCACAATCACTGGTTCGGTCAGGAGTGTGGTAAATACTCCTACCTGGCCATGGTTAGATCACTTGGTTTCGGGAGATTTGACTGACGAGTTTTCCCCTTGCTTTCACTACGCCTTCATTCACTACTTAAGCTTGCCAAATCTTGTCTTGCAGGCCCATTATGCAAAAGGTAACTTTTTGAACCAATTCTGAGTCTTTCCCTCACGGTACTTCTTCTCTATAGGTGTCTATCGGGGTTTAGTCTAGATGTCCAATCATCTTAATTATCTGTTAGACAATTCCTCCGCTATCGCTCGCCGCTACGTACGGAATCTCAGTTGATGTATTCCCCATAGTCTAGTAAGATGTTTCAATTAACTATTCAATTCACCCTTTTCAGTTAGGATAAACAAGTTCAAAGTCTCTCCCTTGTTATTTCGTATTTCACGTCCTTACCGATAGACCCTAGACTTTACTCAGTTCCACTGT